GTTTTTTAAATCCACCTGTAAGGTACACACGAAATACGTGAAGAATCATCATTAGAACCATCATACTAGCCGACCATCGATGAACTGATCGGATTAACCAACCAAAGTTGGCCTCAGTCATTATGTATTGAACAGATGAAAAAGCCTCTGTAACAGTCGGACGGTAGTAAAAAGTCATAGCAAAACCTGTAGCTACTTGTACTAAAAAACAAGTAAGTGTGATCCCCCCTAAACAATAAAATATGTTGACATGAGGAGGAACATATTTACTAGTTATATCATCTGCAATCGCCTGAATCTCGAGACGTTCCTCAAACCAATCATATACTTTATTGAGATAGGTAACCCAAAACCAGGAAACTCCCCTCGGAGAACCGTATATGAGAATTTCATCTCGTACGGCTCAAGCAGAAACATACAAATGTTGATTTCAACAGATATGTAATAGAAAGTTCAAAACTTCTTAGCTTAGCCGCTTGATTTACTCCGACCCAAAGATACGAAGTAAAAAAAAATTGGAAATCTATTCTTTGTATTTTTTGTATGATAAGGCCTAAAAATATCAAGTTGGCTCATCCGTCTTTTTTGATGTTGATTATTACAGGCCTCTTGAATCTTCTCTTTCCTATTTATTTTTAATTTGATTTCTTGTTTTTTTTTTTTTTTGTAATGTGTATTGACTCTTATTTAACTATTTATTTATCTTTTTTAACTATATATATATATTTGGTATAGGAATTCACTTGTTGAGATCCCATGAATCAATTGAAACTCCAGATTCATACTAGAACCACGATGATTTAATAAAGCCAAGCCTCAAGCCAAGCTAAACTCAAGGGTTCTCTGAGTAAGAACACTTTCATAATCACTTATTCAATGAATGTATGTTATGACTCAACAAAATCTAGATCTAGAAAAGAAGTTGTCCTTCGGTAAAAAAAAGTAAGTCTGAAAGAAGAAAAATCGTTTGATTTAGGAAATATTTATTTGAAATTTTTGGAGTCCGGTTTCGAGGTCCGAATATTAGTTATGAATCATAGTTTTCGTATTTCTTTTCTTGATCTATTCTATATTACATGGATTTCGTGTTCCAGATACTAGAATAATTATCCGACGAAATAGACTCATCTTGATAGAGATGACAGAACTATTCTCTGTATTATTAATAGGATCAATTATAACAAGTCACACACTCATATTCCGGAGATACCGAAACAAATAAATTCCACGGTCGAACTACCAGAATGGTCTAGAAATCAAAGTTTTAAGTTTAAGTAAAGTAATTTTTTTTTTTTTTAACTAATACTTCATAGTTCTTATTAAAGTTAACTCATTGCAATTCCATCCAGTAAAATGGAAGAATTATAAATTTCCAAAATAATAGATAGAAATACCGCAAATAGGGCCATAGCGACCCCCATTAGTGGTGTAGTCCCCCAGCCCGGAGCTACTTTACCATATTCCGAATTCAGTGGTTTCAATAAATTCCCTACGGTAGTTCGTCTTGGCCCAGATCTAGAACTATCCTCAACGGTTTGTGTAGCCATAAATCCTATTTATTTAATCATTGGTTGAGATCTGTTGACTTTGTATACCATTTCGTTGTAGTTGTAAATAAACGATCTTATTATAGATCCATTGTATTGTGATCTTGAAATTGTCTAAAAATGGAAATAGCAACCCTAATCGCCATCTTTATATCTGGTTTACTTGTAAGCTTTACTGGGTACGCCTTATATACCGCTTTTGGGCAACCCTCTCAACAACTAAGAGATCCATTCGAAGAACACGGGGACTAGTTGAAGTAATGAGTCTCCCATATAGGGTAGGGAGACTCATTACTTCAACTGAAATAATGAAAAATTATTTTACTTTTTTAGTTGGAACCTTAGGCGGTTCTCGAAAAAAGATAGCGAAAAAAATTATCCCTAAAGTAGAGACTAAAAGGAATGTATAAACCAATGCTTCCATAGATTCGATCGTGGTTTACAATTATAGCTTCCACACCTATTCATTTGGCATCATTTACCATATAGTATAAAATATAAATATAAATATAATAAATATAAATATAAAGAAAAGGAAAAGAAAAGATAGTGATTCAAGTCAAGATTTCTTAAGTACTCTAACCCTATGTCAAATAAAAAAAAGAGGCGAAAGATACCAGAGCAATCTTGTATCAGACTACTTGTCTCCTCGTAGTTGGATCTCCTATTTTTTGGAATGCTCCAAATTCCACTTGAACATCCAAATCTGGATCAATACCAGCAAAAACATCTCTGAACAAGGTTCTAGCGCCATGCCAAATGTGTCCGAAAAAGAAGAGCAAAGCAAACGTAGCATGACCAAAAGTGAACCAACCCCTTGGACTGCTACGAAAAACGCCATCAGATTTCAAAGTAGCCCGATCTAATTCAAAAATTTCACCTAATTGGGCACGTCTAGCATATTTTTTAACAGTCACAGGATCACTATAACTGACTCCATTGAGTTCGCCACCATAGAACTCAACAGTTACACCTACTTGTTCAACACTATACTTTGATTCTGCTCTTCTAAAAGGAACATCGGCTCTCACAATTCCGTCTCCATCCACCAAAACCACCGGAAATGTTTCAAAAAAAGTAGGCATACGACGTACAAAAAGCTCGCGCCCTTCTTTATCTCTAAAGACAGGGTGCCCTAACCATCCAACAGCTATTCCATCCCCGTTATCCATTGACCCTGCTCTGAATAATCCCCCTTTTGCCGGATTATTACCAATGTAATCATAAAAAGCTAATTTTTCGGGAATTTTAGACCAAGCTTCCGATAAACTTAGATTTTCGTCTAGTCCGGCGCTAACTCTTCGGTATATTTCTTGCTGAAAGTATCCTTGATCCCACTGATAACGAGTGGGACCAAATAATTCGATTGGGGTTGTTGCTGAACCATACCACATAGTTCCAGCAACAACGAAAGCTGCAAAAAAAACAGCAGCGATACTACTGGAAAGTACAGTTTCAATATTGCCCATACGCAATCCTTTGTATAGACGTTGAGGCGGACGGACACTAAGATGGAATAAGCCCGCTAATATGCCCAATGTACCCGCTGCAATATGATGAGAGGCAATTCCTCCGGGAACAAAAGGATCAAAGCCTTCCGCGCCCCATGCAGGACTTACAGGTTGTACTTTTCCGGTTAGTCCATAAGGATCGGACACCCATATTCCAGGACCATACAAACCTGTTACATGAAATGCGCCAAAACCAAAGCAAGCCAATCCTGAGAGAAATAAATGAATTCCAAAGATCTTAGGCAAATCCAAAGAAGGTTTGCCCGTACGTTCATCGCAGAATATTTCTAGGTCCCAATACACCCAATGCCAGATAGCTGCCAAGAAGCACAAACCAGAAAACACAATATGTGCCCCTGCCACACCTTCATAACTCCAAATACCTGGATTCGTTATAGTTCCCCCTGAAATACTCCAACCACCCCACGAATTGGTTATTCCTAAACGAGTCATGAAGGGTATAACGAACATACCTTGTCTCCACATTGGATCGAGAGCGGGGTCAGAGGGATCAAAAACTGCTAATTCGTATAAAGCCATCGAACCGGCCCAACCAGCAACTAGGGCTGTATGCATTATATGGACCGAAAGTAATCGACCAGGATCATTCAATACGACAGTATGAACACGATACCAAGGCAAACCCATGGAAATACCCCTTTATCAAAAAAAAACTAGACACTATGTCACTTTATTTTATCGCATTGGAATTGGAAAAGACTATACTATGTACCTAACTTTTCAGTGGATTCTGTATGAGAAAAGGTTAATATTTATTCCGTTTCATTGAAAATAAGGTAAAAATTTTGTTCGTAAGAACAAAGAGAAGCGGATCTATTCTATACCCGATAAGTACCAATACGCAATGGGAGGATTACTCCTACTTTCGGGAAACAAATATATAGATACTTGTTTATCATTCCAACGATTGATACGTTAGTTAAATTTTCTCTTTATTCATTCTGTCTTACTCTATAAACCTTTCAATATAAACCTTTCAATCTATGTATAAAAATCTATGTATAAAATAAAATAAAGAGAAAAAGAGATAAAGATGATAAAACCATTGTTACGTTTCCATATTAACGTGAAGTATAGTACTCAATTTTGTCTTTAAATTAATGCCCGTTGGTGTTCCAAAAGTACCTTTTCGGAATCCCGGAGAGGAAGATGCAACTTGGGTTGAGTTATAGTGCGACTTGTCAGACATATTGAGTCATATGGAATTTACCCGTTTTCTCCCCCGATCGAGATATCCTCTGTTTCGCCCAAGAAATATTGTATTGAGGGAAGCATCAATCATTCGGAGCGTGAAGTGTAATTAGATCAATTTATTTATATTTGCATTTTGGGATCCATATTATCAATTAGGAGGATTTATGGTTCACTTGGAAAAATAAAAATAAAGTATTCAGGCTCCGTTCAGAAAATACCAAATTGGTAATATAATATATGTATGATTATTACTTGTATTATAAAGGATTCTTATCCTTACTATATTACTATAAGTAAGATGAGTTACTATAAAAGTGATTTCAAACGTCCAACCAATAACCAACAGAATAGCATGATGAATACATCAAATAGTTGAGTTGGGAAAAGACATGAAACGAATTGAAAAAAAAAAAAGAAGTGGTACTGAGATTATTTGTCCTATATGTGCAAATAAAATTCGGACAGATCTTTTCCCGGAGTAGAACATGAACCTAAAAGAATTGCAAGGGCCCATTCAGGAACAAGAAAATTGCATCGTGATTTGAATATCGATGAAATAATACATCAATGAGAGAGATTAGTTCAATTTCAATAAGTTCAATAAATTCTTTTTTTATAGGTAAGGAAGCGAGAGCACATCTCATGTTTTTTGAAAAATGGAAGAAAAACGTTTTTTTTTAGAAAAACCTATTAAGTTAAAGAAAAAAGAAATAGAACAAGAATCGACACATTGATTCTTTTTTCTCCGTTTCATTTTGATTTTGAACCGTATGCATCCAAAGGTGCGTGTACGGCTCCTAAAGGACTAAAGGATAGGATTTTTTTTGTCCTAATCAACCGACTTTATCGAGAAAGATTACTTTTTTTAGGACAAGAGGTCAAGGAGGAGATCTCGAATACTATTGTTGGTCTCATGGTATATCTCAGTATAGAAGATCAGACTAGGGATCTTTATTTATTTATAAACTCTCCCGGCGGATGGGTAATATCAGGAATAGCTATTTTTGATACTATGCAATTTGTGACGCCCGACGTGCATACAATATGCATGGGAATAGCCGCTTCGATGGCATCTTTCATCCTGGTCGGAGGAGAAATTACCAAACGTCTAGCATTCCCTCACGCTTGGCGCCAATGAGTTTTGATTTGAAAAAAAAAGAAACACTATGCCTTCGCCATATTGAATATGAATAATAAGTAATAATAGCATGGCACTTCGAGTTCGATTTAAACAAACCATTATTTTATTTTATTGTTTTTTCATAACATGAGATTTTGTATCGAGATAGTAGTATGAAACAAAGAGTATTTCCGATTTGTTGATTTTATGTGTCGGGAGTACATTTCAGCGTCACAAACTTTTTTTCTTCCACACCAGAAGTCTCTTTTTGATATTCATCTTATGAAAGAGTACGAAAAAAAAATAAATTTTCCTTATTTGATCGTATCAGAAGGGAACTTTGGGATTGCTAAATCATAGATAAGATATCTATATAAAGCAACAGAACCATCATAGTATTTTTTACTCCTACGAAAGGAAGGGTGGTAAATGGATAATTCAACGATCTGAATCAGATAAATTCGATTTCTTCGATAGAATAGAAGAGAAGAATAAAGTAAATTCCGTTGCGGAGCCGTATGCAACATAGAAATGCCCGTACGGTTGTTCAATTCCATTTTCTTCTTTTTATTTTTTTTATCCTTTAATTTAGCCCAATCATGCGAGATAGAAGAACCTGTTATATCAATAACATTAGGTTAGGATTATGATTCATCAACCTGCTAGTTCTTTTTATGACGGAAGATCAGGGGACTTTTTCAGGGAAACGAGACAGATAGTGAAACTTCGCGAAACCCTCACAAAGGTTTATGTACAAAGAACAGGTATGCCTCTTTGGGTTGTAGCCCAAGACATGGAAAGAGATATTTTTATGTCAGCAACAGAAGCCCAAGCTCACGGAATTGTTGATCTTGTAGGGGCGGATCCCGAGGATTTCGAGGATTTTTTATTGTAAATCTATTTCAAACCGTAATTTAATTTTCTGTGATTTTATATTGAATAGAAAAAATTGATAATTATTAATTATCAGATGAATTCTCAGGTTAAGATCGATCTAAACCAACCCATTCCATTCTAATTTCTAATTATATATACAACGTATATATAATTATACGACATGCCAACTATTAAACAACTTATTAGAAATGCAAGACAGCCAATAAGAAATGTTACGAAATCTCCCGCTCTTAGAGAATGTCCTCAGCGTCGAGGAACATGTACTAGGGTGTATGTGCGACTCGTTCAGATCATGAGTTCGAACAAATACAAATGAGAAAATTTTTCCAGTATTACTGAACGGCACCAATGAATAGAGTAAATGGAAAAGATTTTTCATATATCTATATTGTGTATTGTGTATGGAATTTATGGTTTTCATTGGTGTAAATCCAATCACCTAAATTTGAGATGAAAAGCAATTCCCCATAGGTAGTAAATAGTTATCCATTAAGCAGAGGAAATGGTATCATAAGAAGCAAAAAGATTATGCTCCCATTGTTAAAAGAACGGACTAAGAGGGTCAGCTACCTAGCCAACTTTCCTAATTAAATGCCGTTACTGTATAGATAACTCTTATTGTGAAAAGAGCTATTACTCTATAATTGATAATTGATGGGTAGAGCCAAAGAGTGTGAACTATACAAGTTCACAATACCATTTGATTAAATGAAAGAAGAAGCTCCGGTGTATAGAGAGGACCTCGCCGTTTAAGAAATAACCATAGAAACGAAGGAACCCACTTTTTTTAGTATCATTAGAATTTATTATTTTCAGGTGAAATGCCTGAAAGGAATAAAAAATGGTGGTAAGGAAGGTTATAGTAGCAAAAGCCATTCAAATTCATATTTTATATATCGGAATAATCCGTTTTGTTATTCATCGACCAAGGGGGATGGGGATAAAAGGATGGCTGAAAGAATAGAAATCAATTAGTTATTCATTAAGGTTTAATTTGATTCAATGACAAGAGTTAGACGGAGATATATAGCTCGTAGACGTCGAACAAAAATTCGTTTTTTTGCGTCAACCTTTAAAGGGGCTCATTCGAGACTTATTCGAACGATTACTCAACAAAAAATTAGAGCTTTGGCTTCCTCTCATCGAGATAGAGGTAGGCAAAAGAGGGATTTTCGTCGTTTGTGGATTACTCGGATAAATGCAATAACTCGTGAAAAGTCGGTATTGTATAGTTATAGTATATTAATACATAATCTGTACAAGAAGCAATTGCTTCTTAATCGTAAAATACCTGCACAAATAGCTATATCAAATAAGAATTGTCTTTACATGATTTCCAACAAGATCATCAAATCAAATTCAAATAAAGTAGATTATAAAGTCATGTACAGTAAAGGAATGATTGAAACGAAACAGAATTCCCCGGAGTGACTTCTCCGGGAAGATAGAATAAAAATCACTTAAAAAAAAAAAAATAAGTAATAGGAATGAACGAACATGTTTAAAAAAAAATTGGAATTTTTTTCTTTTAACACTGGAACCCACTCTTCTAGATTCTAGGCCTTTTCGAACAAAAAACACATCTGAGCTTGAGTTACAATTGGAGTTTGGAGTCAATTGAGGAGTATGTCTATTTTTTTTTTCTAGGACGAGTAATTCGAGTTCGGGGGATCGACTCCGATTTTTTATTCTTAAATAGTCTCTCATTATTAAGAAAGGGTAACAAAGATAAAATACGGGCTTGCTTTATAGCAATAGTAATTAATCGTTGTTGTTTCAAAGTCAATCTATTCACCCGTCTAGATAATATTTTCCCTTGTTCACTAATAAATCGACTAATTAAACTCATGTTTCTATAATCGATTCGATCCCCCGATCTAATTGGGGGCAAACGCCTACGAAAAGATCGTTTGGATTTGCGAAAAGATTGCTTGGATTTACGAAAAGATTGTTTGGATTTATCCATGGTTTATTCCTTATCTCTAAAATTCTATTTCTTTATTTTATTTACTTCAGATCCTACCAAAATAGGCTTTGATTTGTATGCATAATGTATACACATTATTCATATTCTATATTAAAAATTAAAATTAAATATATGTTAAGCTCTTTTTCTTCTTTGACTTGAAAAGAACACATGTGTTCCGTTCAATCTATTTCTTGATTTCCCCATGAATCGTATGCTTGTGACAATAGCGACAAAATTTTCTCAATTCTAATCGACCAGGCGTATTGTGTCGATTCTTTTGAGTAATATATCTAGAAATACCCGGCGATTCCTTATTGACATCATTTCGGGCACAACCGGTACATTCTAAAATAACTATAACTCTTACATCCTTACCCTTAGCCATAAACCCCCTTTGAATTTTGTATCGGCTTAACTCTTACATTTTCGATCCGAGCTGAAGAAGAAGAAAACAAAAATAAATTAAATAGAAGTTACTAACTAGAAATAGAATTTTCTAAAAATTTCGTTGCAATTATCATTAAATTCTTATTTATTCAAATTTAAAAATTAATATTAATGTAATTGTAATTAAGTAAAAATTTTCATTTTATATTTTATATAGTAATAAATTTTATTTTATGAAGTAATAATTAAGTAATACAATTTCTTTCTAACTATCAATTGTTCCTATCCTAAATCCACTAAATTATTATTCTTATTTAATTTAAGTATCTTCTTTCTCGCGGAACCCTCCCTAGACTGGATCCACATTTAAATTTTAGGTCTCCCAAATTCGATCTTCGATCTATCACATTTTTGTTGAGGTTCCATACACTTTTTTCTTTTCTCCCTATCCTAAAGCTAAGGAACTGAAATGAAAGAACTGAAAAAGGAGGGAGGAAATTCGAAATTTGAGTCATGTAGAATTGTATCTCTAATTTTATTCATTTCTTCACATAATCAATAACTAGAATCAAAAAAATGGGAATGACAAGGCATCCGGGAATAAACGATTAATCTCTATCAATAGGCCTGCTAAAGACCCAAACCATAGAGTACTTAGCACGGGTGCTACGGAGAGATATGTTTTTATATCTCGCATTGAAAATCCTCCTTTCCTATGGATTGTAATACATATGTGTATATGGTCAGATGTTGTAGTTCAAGATCATTTGTATTTATTTTACACAGAATTCCGAACTAAATGCTAAAATAGATATGTACAATTAATCAATAGATGAGATTTTCATTTAATCCCCTGTTCCTGAACATTACTGATAAAACTTTTTTATACGTTAGGTTTCAGATGTATATAATTCTTATATTTATGATATGTATAAGATTTTCTTATATGAAACCAAAAGGAGGAGAAGAAATGATAAGAAAATTGTATATAGATGGAGGAAAAAATGAAGATATGGAAAACAAGACAGGTATTTTGTAGAATGAGACTGCCCGACAATTGAAAAAAAAAGGGATGTAGCGCAGCTTGGTAGCGCGTTTGTTTTGGGTACAAAATGTCACGGGTTCAAATCCTGTCATCCCTACCTATTACTTCTTCTATGGACAGTAACGAGGATTAATTGAGAACGATTCAAATTGTACATAATTTTCCGTTTTTTATACTATATGTATGCAAGATGCATTGGGGTAGATTTTTTTACAGTACAGTTGTATCCCCTGTCATAAACATAAGAAAGCGCTCTTAGTTCAGTTCGGTAGAACGCGGGTCTCCAAAACCCGATGTCGTGGGTTCAAA